GGCGAGAGCCCTGTGAATCACTAAATATTTGATTCACAGGGTTCTCGCCTGTTCATACATTTTTTTATCTGATATCTGCTATACGCTTTTTATTCCTATTCGTAAGAACCCCCTTTTAAATTCAATTAGATGTAAATGAACCATAACTATGCAGTCCTATTCCTAATAGATTGACCCCAAAATAGCATATCCAAATTATAAGAAATCCAATAAACGCTACAATTGCTGAACGTCTACCCTGCAATTTCATATTTGTTCGAGTATGTAAATAAATCGCGAATACGATCCAAGTAGTAAAAGCCCAAGTTTCTTTTGGGTCCCAACTCCAATAGGATCCCCATGCTTCGTTAGCCCATACTGCTCCAGAAAGAATTCCTATGGTTAAAAAGATAAATCCTAGACTAATAATCCGATAACTCCAATAATCTAATTGTTGAATCAATTGTGACCTGTAATAATTTAACAAAGAAGTATTTTTGAAAACATTACTTTGTTCATTTATGTATTCGATTTCACCAAAGAAAAATGAATCATTAAAATTTAAAAAATGAGTATTTGTAGAAAAGCACTTTTGCTTTTGTCTAACTGTAATGACTAGAAGTGATATTGATAATAATGATCCACATAAAAGGGCAGCGTAGCCTAATATCATCATACTTACATGCATTATTAACCACTCAGATTGAAGAGCTGGTACTAATATTTTAGATTTGTGTATTTCAGTTAAAAGACCTGAAGTAGCAAAGCCTTGGGTAAAAATAGCACTTGGGCCAATTATTGTGCTTAGAAAATTTTTATTTTTTTTGAAATATGGAATTATATGAATAAGGGAAAAACTCCATGAAAGGAAGATTAATGATTCATATAAATTACTTAGTGGAAAATGTCCCGAATAAATCCAACGAGTAACTAATAATCCTGTTATACATAAACAATTCATTATCATGCCCTTTTCAGATGAATCATCTAGTTTTACGATTTCATCGACTAAAACGGTTATCAACTGAATTATAATTACAATTGAAACGAGCGAAAAACAAATATGATTTAATATATGTTCTAAGGTTGAAAATATCATAAAATTTAAGGAATACTTTATTTAGAAAATTCACATGGGATTTCATTATATAATTTATTTACTTTTTTTAGGAGATGACATGCCGCCACTCGGACTCGAACCGAGATGCTCTAGCACTGCTTCCTAAGAGCAGCGTGTCTACCAATTTCACCATAGCGGCTTTTGTTGAACTCATAATAGCCTATAAATAAGCAATCGTCTATATTTAAGAATTTGATTGGTTGCAATATTTAAGAATTTGATTGGTTGCAATACCTTTTAATAAAAATTAAAATTGATGGAAAAAAATTCCTTCAACATAGGTATTTGAAGGTTTATTAGTTTAGTTTAGAGGCTTATTTTATTTTTTCGTGCATTTTATATTATTGTTGATTTAAATTCTTGTAAAATTCAAAAATTATACTATCCCTTCAATGAAGGGATAGAACTAAAATTTTTGTTTTAATGAAGTATTTTAAATCCAAAATACAAACCAAAAAATCCAGTTTATCAATGAACAAAAAAAAGAATCTATTTTTAATAATTCAAAATTTCCACATTATTTATCCAAAAGAATTTAACTAAGTATTTTTAAGTGGATCGATCACAAGAAATACTATATAGAAATTAAAATAAAATTGAAAAGTAATAAAACAAAGGGTTTATAATTTGTATCAATGAGTTTTCATTATTTTAGTAACGAAAGATTTTATATGCGTTCTTCTATATCTATAAAGAAAGAATGGATATATAGAAAAAACTTCTATTATTGTAAATTGTAATAATAAGTGTAATAGTATAGTAAATTAGGTTGATGGGGAAAATAATAATCCCCACCTTGGAAATCAAAAATATACTAAAAATTTGAGTATCTTGTGTTTTTTTGTCAACCAAAAAAGGAAAGTATTCTTTTTTTTTCGAATTCGGTAAGGTAAACAGAAGAATTATTATTCTACTTATTCTAAGAGCAGCGAAAATTCCATTTCATATTGATTAACTCAGATAGGTAATGGAAATTGGGAATTTTATTTTCGAAATGAATAAATTTGGCAAGTCAAGCCGATTGAGATTATTTCAACGTTTTATTATTTATATTTAAATTTCATTTATATTTTTATTTATTTGTTTGTCGCACAAAAAAACTTTTTGAATTGCCGGTACAAAGAGATTTCCCTAAGGAAAACGCTTTTAATGATGCCCAATACCCCTTCTTCTTCCAAAGATTTTTACGAATACGCTTTTTTGATACAGAAATACGTTTTTTTGGAACTGCCATTTAAATAAAAATTAAAAGATTATTCATTGGTATAGCTGAATGTGAAAGACATCTATTGTTCAAAATAAATATGCGTTTTCCTAATTCATTATACATTTTTTTCTTTATTTTCTAGATAATATTTTTTCTAAAAATAAAAAAGGATACGTGAAAGATATGGAAAAATT